ATAAACTTTAATGAACAGAGTCGAGAAAATAATCTATTTTTTTTGTAAAAAAATAGATTATCAATCGATTTGATAATAATGCAAGGATTACCCAGTAATCCCTCTTGCTCTCACTAAAGTGATATCCATATAGATATCAATATATCACTTGTGACTTTCTTTGTTACAAAACAAAAATTTGAATCTAAAATTGAAATGATTCAAATGAAATCATAAGAAGGAATATGTAAGCTACCCACTTGATTTCCATGGGATTGTAGTTCAATTGGTCAGAGCACCGCCCTGTCAAGGCGGAAGCTGCGGGTTCGAGCCCCGTCAGTCCCGGCGGATTCAATAGATCAACTCCCCTTTTTGTTTCGGGGCAAGGGGATGAAAATGGTTTCATTTATCTTTTTGTTTTATTTTTCTTTTTTCATAAAGCAAAAGTCGATTATTTTAACTAGGGTAGAGAGACATATGTAAATTAATTATAATTATTGAGAGCATTCAACACTTCAAGAAAGAGATACTGTATCGGGTTTCCGCTTTTTGTCAACTGATCTCCCATTAATTCGTGTAGGAAAATGGAATAGGATAGCGTATAATACATTTGCCAAGAGTACCTATATATACTTTTCTTTCTATGAAGTCAAGGAATTTGAAATAGTTCGAATCCAACCAAGGAAAGAGGATATTTTAAAAATAAAGAGAAAATGCGTCTTCCCTAATGAATATGCTCTTTTAAAAGATTAGAGTCGATGTCGAAGAAAAAACTCGTAAGAAAAATTAACTCGTTAATTTTTTGGAATATTTTCGTTTTTTTACTGGGCCTCGTCTTTGTCACATTTCCTTTCTTTGTTTTCCAAAAAGATGATAGACCCTTTAAATTTTTTTTTAATTTCAAATTGAACTTCGTACTTTTTTTCTCTATTTGATTTCTATTGTTTATTTAAGGTTCTTTATAAACTATTTTTCTAAAGAATCGAAGTAGAAAAGGTTTTTTTATGATACTTCATCAGATGATTGTACAAGGAAAGTAAACTACTAGGTTGTAGAAAAGAAAGCCGGGAAAAAGAATCATAAATAAATATTTTTTGATTGGATCAGGAATCTCATTATGTATTCGGTGTGGATAAAAGATCTTCCTATGTTATACTATTAAATTCTTGACGATGAATCGATTTTATAGCTCCGATATTGTTATTCATGATATTTCTTTCATTCGATATCATCGAAATCTAATTCATCTGAGTGAGTTTACAAGCGGAAGATTTCTCATCTCTATGGGATTAAATCCCGAGATATTCCAAAGAAAAAAAAATAATAATAAACGATTAAATTATGGAAGTCAATATTCTTGCATTTATTGCTACTGCACTCTTCATTCTCGTTCCTACTGCTTTTTTGCTTATAATTTACGTAAAAACGGTTAGTCAAAATGATTAATTTGAATACAATTTGACTATCAATGAAAAAAAATATTTCAATTTCTCGTCTTAAATGAAAGGAATGCATTAGACTCAGTAGTAGTATCCTAAGGGGCCCGCTAGTATGGTAGAAAGAGATCTCTTTCTACCATACTAGCCATTTTGGTTATTGTAATGTATAAAGATACAAGTGAAATATCTTAATATAAAGGAATCCACCTATATCTCTCTTTTTCTTTATAAACGTCAATATAAATTAAATAGAATACGAAATGTATGTACATACTTTATCAATTTCATTTGTTTGTTTGATCCATTTAATACAGATAATCCCAATTCGATGGAAGCTTCTTCAGATTTCGAAAGGGGTTACCCCATGAAGGGTTAACCGTGTAAACCCTGATATAAAACTAGAAAATGAGTCACTAAAACAAAACATAAATCCAATTTCTAAAAAAAAATCTTAAAAAAAAATTGCCGAACGGTATAGAAAACTCAAACAATTGATACAGGTTGATAGAGTTTGATTATTACCGCAATTAGAAGTATTTCTAGAGTCCACTTCTTCCCCACACTACGAGAGAGAGGGAAAATGTAAAAACTACCATTAAAGCAGCCCATGCGAGACTTACTATATCCATGTGAATTCTGTCCCCTATTTCTATGAATATGAAGAAACTATTCCATTATTGTTCACTAATAATAGTGAAATCACTGGTGCAGAGTCAAAAAAAGGGAGAGGTATTTGGTCACCATTGATGAACTACTCCAAAAAATCCACTTATCTTATAATGAGTTATTCTTATTATAGAATTTCTAGTAGAATCGACAAGATGTAAACACAAGCAAACGGACACTTTTCGAAGTATCCAAGGAATCTGACTCACATGTAGAAAGAATAAGACTTTTTCTTTCTTTTATCGTGTTTTATTTTTGGAAGTAAAATGAAAGGCAATTCTTCATCTAATCTAATCTAATATTGATTGAATGTCTGAGCATTCTGAGACTTTCATGAGTCTGTATCCAAAGTATCTTAGGTCCTTTCCAAAACTATTAATTTAATTTCCTCTCTGGCTATCCAATCTAATTGAAGACTCAGTAAGTGGAACTAAAATAGTAGTGGCAAGTAAAGATTTACGGATTTCCCTACACTACTTGAAGTTTTTCTTGAATCTGATAGGCAAAACTTTAGGTTAGAGAATAGAACCTCGAGAGCCAGGGGCTTAGAATAACGAAAAGAAAGTATCAAGAGTCTTTTCCTACGTTTGTTATAATAGGGGATTTAAAGTCTGTTGTTGAGGCGGCACCCGGATTTGAACTGGGGAAAAAGGATTTGCAGTCCCCCGCCTTACCACTCGGCCATGCCGCCAAAACCATAGAAACTAGATTCCAATTTTCTTTTTTTTTTTTTTCAACTCCGAAAAAAAAATATATATAGATTTTCAGTCACAAAATATAGAATCCAGTACAAACCAGAACCATTAACTATTGACTGTAAATTCATGACCATTTTTGAATTAAAATTCAAATCTACATTTTTTTATTTCTAATAATATTAAGAAAATCATTAGAAATGGATTTATAACTAATCTATATTGAGTTTTTTCAATTAAAAAGAAATCTTGTTCAATTTCAATTATAACAGTAATGATGAGTATATGTAAACCCCAGAATCAGAACATACGTTATAGAGTTATAGCTCTATAATGGGGTATTTTATCTCTCTAGGGATGCTTTTGAGGAGTAATTCTCAATAAATTTTTATATTTCAATTTTTCATTGAATACCTTGAAGAGAAAATTTCCTTTTTGATAGAGCACAGCATGTGCTGTCCCAAATAGAACTAACTGTACCACAATAAAAGAAGAAAAAGAGACATATATCTGTGCATTCTTTTTTATTTTAATAATAAAAAATATTAATAAATAACAAAATACAAGTTTTCTTACCTACTTCAATTCAATGATATTCTAACTATTCTATTCAAAATAGGTAAAATAAATCTCTTTTCTGCAAATATTTTTTTGAACAATGAAATACAAATACATGAAAAAGTAACGTGGTTAAAAAAAAAGTTTTCTATTTATTATATGTTTATCTGCTCGAACAGATCCAATGATGAATACAGTTTTTATGGTATGCAATCGAATTGGAATATGTAATATCATAGGTGAAAATGAAATTACTTTTTTTTTCTAGTCTTTACAAAACTCCGTAAGTTCCAGTGGTATTTCTCAATTCTGTTCCATTTGGATCTATTTCTTATAAAAAATTCCAATTGAATCTAGTCTCCGTTCATCCGTATTTCATACATTCCATATATCTTGGAGTTGGATAAAATTTCATGTGATTCAGTAAACAGAATAGAAATTCCATTATTGCTAGATCGAATTCTATGGATATGATTCGGTGAAGAATGAGAGATGGGATGGGATTTTTTCAATAAACGGATAAATGGGAAATTCAAAAAAGATGCTTGGGGATGGAAAAGAGGGAACATCTACAATACCCGGATTTAATCAGATACAATTTGAAGGGTTTTATCGGTTTATTGATCAGGGTTTAATAGAAGAACTTTCTAAGTTTCCAAAAATTGAAGATATAGATCACGAAATTGAATTTCAATTATTTGTGGAAACATATCAATTGGTAGAACCTCTGATAAAAGAACGGGATGCTGTCTATGAATCACTTACATATTCTTCTGAATTATATGTATCCGCGGGATTAATTTGGAAAACCAGTAGGAATATGCAAGAACAAAGAATTTTTATTGGAAACATTCCTTTAATGAATTCCCTTGGAACTTCTATAGTAAACGGAATATACAGAATTGTGATCAATCAAATATTGCAAAGTCCTGGTATCTATTACCAGTCAGAATTGGATCATAACGGGATTTCGGTCTATACCGGCACCATAATATCAGATTGGGGAGGCAGGTTAGAATTAGAGATTGATAAAAAAGCAAGAATATGGGCTCGGGTGAGTAGGAAACAGAAAATATCTATTCTAGTTCTATCATCAGCTATGGGTTCGAATCTACGAGAAATTCTAGAGAATGTTTGCTACCCTGAAATTTTCTTATCTTTCTTGACCGATAAGGAGAAAAAAAAAATTGGGTCAAAAGAAAATGCTATTTTGGAGTTTTATCAACAATTTTCTTGTGTAGGTGGGGATCCAATATTTTCTGAATCCTTATGTAAGGAATTACAAAAAAAATTCTTTCACCAAAGGTGTGAATTAGGAAGGATTGGTCGCCGAAATATTAATTGGAGACTGAATCTTAATATACCTCAGAACAATATATTTTTGTTACCACGAGATATATTAGCAGCTGCCGATCATTTGATTGGGATGAAATTTGGAATGGGTACACTTGATGATATGAATCATTTGAAAAATAAACGTATTCGCTCTGTAGCGGATCTTTTACAAGACCAGCTGGGGTTGGCTCTGGCTCGTTTAGAAAATGTAGTTAAGGGAACTATCTCCGGAGCAATTAGGCATAAATTGATACCTACTCCTCAGAATTTGGTAACTTCAACTCCGTTAACAACTACTTATGAATCCTTTTTCGGATTACACCCATTA